ATGCTCGTTCCAAGTTCGAAGTACCATTTGTACAAATAAGAATCCCCTCCCTTACATGATTTCTTCTTCATATAGATAGATATAGGATCTATGGGGCAATTACTTAGAAGTACATTTTGTGTAACAGCCCTTCCTATCTGATAGAAAAGGATCCCATGATCCTGAACCGATCTTATCTGGGATCGAAAATCCCAAGTTTTTCTATGAAGAGCTGATCTAATTGTATTAGTTTCTATAATGGATTTCTTCTGTGTAATACTAATTGATAAGGCCTCATTGATAAGTGCTACAAGATCTCGCGCATTGGAACCCATGGTTATGGACCCGAATCCGTTAGTATGGAACATCTTCTTTTCCAAGTGAAATCCCCTAGTATATGAAAGAATGAAAAAGTGCTTTCGTTGTTGTGAAAGAAGAAGCCTTCGTATCTTAATGCATGTATTCAATTTATTCGGAGCTATTAGAGCGGGATCCACTTTTTGGGGAATATGAGTCGAAGCAATAACAAGAATCTTTCCAGTGGAACATCTTTCACAATCCCTGGAGAGATAGTTCTCTAATAGACCGAGGGATAAGTAATTCGACTCATTCACATGCAGATCATGAATGTTTGGAATCCATATTATGCAAGGAGACATTGCTTTTGCTAATTCGAATTGAAGGGTGATATCAAATCGGTCTATTTTCGACGTCATATACATAGTTAGCGCATTCGTCATAGTTAGCAGCTCCTTATCAATATCAAGGTCATCATAATCACTATCAGCAATATCAGCAATATCATCAATATCATCAATATCATCATCAATATCATCATCAATATCATCAATAAGATAACCTTTAGGCTTGTCATCCAGGAACTTGTTCGGAAATACCGTAATGAAAGGAACATAGGAGTTTGTCGCTAGGTATTTGACCAAACAGGATCGTCCAGTTCCTATAGAACCTATCACTAAAATACCTTTAGAAGGGGATAGGGCTAAGCGGAGCGAAAAGGGTTTTCCATGAGGAGATGGGGAATGAAAACTATTAGCCCCACACGAGGTTTGTGAATAAGTGATTGTCTGATAATGAGCAAGGAATATCCGTCTTTCTGCTAAACAGGATCTATTGAACTCATAATTCATTAGATCCTTTTGATGAATGTCAACTAAGTATCGTAAGGAAATTGATCCCGGTTGTTCAATCATTTGATAACCAGAGTCATTCTTTGATAAATGATCACTATGAGTCAGACTCAATAGAATTTGATCAATCCTTTTTTCTGTCGTTAAGGTGGAGAGCTGAACCAAGAATTCTCTTTCTTCATCATCAATCAAATCACTGTTCGCGACCCAGAATCCTATTTTCTCATCAATCCAATCACCGTTCACGTTTTTTCTTTTTCTTATCAATGAATAGATCTCTTTACTTGTACGACTTAGATGTCTCGTATTTCTCGAAAAAATGATTCGATTGATGGGATTTGGTATGATACTTACAAGATCGATGAGATTGATCTTCCAATATTTCTTCTTAGAACGTATTGATTTGACCCGACCACCGCCCAATAGCATGTTGCCACCAGAAGCAGAACCCCGTATTTCTTCCAGAGAATCTCCTAATTGTTCCAGAACAACTAGAAAGAGATCCTTTAACCAGAAAGGATTCAGTTCAGATGTAGGATACCTATCCAGAAGTTTTCGAAATTCCATCATGTATGATGGAATCATCAAAGATTTGATCTTTTCTAACTCTGTCTGTAACTCACTAGAGGCTCGGGAAACAAAGATAAGATGTATATGAACGAGATATCCAGCAACAAGAAGAAGGAAAAAGATGGAGGAATAGAGGAACTCCCGAGCATTTGTTGATCTCAGATGTGCCCATATCAATGGAACGGGTGACTCATTATTTCGATGAATCATTTCTTCGGACAGAAGAAGATTCTGTAAACATTGATCACGTATCGGAGTCCATTGTGGAAGAATCTTCTGAGGAATTGTCCGTAATATATCTGATCCATGCATCATATCATGAAAAATGGATACAAATTTTTGACTACTACTCAGTATCGGCAATGGGTCTGAAAGAGTATCTAAAAGGGTGAAATTGATGAGATATTTGCACCCTGTCGAAGTAAGGAACCATGGCATATATGTTTGGAACAGATTCCATTTTGAGAGATTTGAAAAAGCACTATCTCGTTGAAAGGTTCTATACATCTGCCCTTTCTCAACGCATTTCTTTAGACAAAGACTCCGTTTTTTCCTCTTTCCGGATGGTAAATACTTATCAGAACATGGAGTGTTAATCAAACCCATGTTTGAATTGAAACTGAGATACTGATGCAAGTTATTCCCTTCTGAATCAGATAGATTCATATCTGAAAGAGGCTGACAATAAGTTTTTTCCAAATTGACTATTTGTTCCTCTGTTAGAGGTGTTGCAGAAATGTCTGCGATCGAGTAAATAGCTCCACGAACGAATGGATCGGATCGAATTGGAAAATGGAAAGATT